ACAAAATTTTGCTTTAGCCAATGATCCAATCAGAGGAATAATTGGGACTACGGTCTCGAATTTCTTAATAGCAGTATCTATTCGAAACGAATTCTCTAGCATTTGACTCCTTATCACCGAAGAGTTTAGTCGTACACTTGAAAGATAGCCCAGAAAATAGAAGGGATGATTATATAATTGCTTTATATGGATCCTGGCCGGTTGAGACCACAAGTCAAAATGACATTGCCAAAAGTTGACAAGGTGAGATTTCCATTTCTTTATCAGAAGATGAGCCCCCCTTGAAGCCAGAATCGATTTTCCTTGATATCTGACATAATGCATAAAAGGGTCTTTGAACAACCATAGGGTTTTCTGAAAATCGTTACAAAGCACTACTACAAGATATTCTATTTTTGCATAGAAATGTGTTCGCTCAAGAAAGGATCCAAAAGATTTTGATCGTAAATGAAAGGGTTGTTTACGGAGAAAAATGAATATGAATTCACATTCATATACATGAGAATTAGAGAGGAACAAGAAGAATCTTTGATTCTCTTTTGAAAAAAGGGAAATGGAATTTTTTGAAGTAATGAGACTATTTGAATTCCAATACTCGTAGAGAGAGAGTCGCAATAAATGCAACGAAGGAGTATCTTGTATCCAAGAGTGAAGGGTTTGAACCAAGATTTCCAGATGGATGGGGTGGGGTATTAGTATATCTGACACATGATTTAAATGTGATAACTTGTCCTCGAAAAAGGGAAATATTGAATGAATAGATCGTAAATTATGAGATTTTGCTATTTCTTTTTCTTTTAGGGAAGATACCAATCGCAGCGAGAATGGAATTTCCACAACGACTGCAAAACCCTCCGATATCATTTGAGAATCAAAATGATTGTTGTGCCCAACGAATCGATTTTGATTAGAATCATTAACCGAAATAATCAAACGATTCTGTTGATGCATTCGAGTAATTAAACGTTTCACAATTAGTGAACTGGATTTATTGTCATGATCTAAATTTTCCACCGGTTCATAAAGAATCGATCCATTTAAAGCATGACCATGAGCAAGCGCGTAGATATATTCCTGAAATAGAAACGGATATAGGAAGTATTGTTGCCGAAATCCATCCATTTCTAAATATCCTTGTAGTTCCTCCATTTCCATTTGAAATTACACTTGAACCAAATGGGGGATTTCTTGAGTTATCAAATAATACATAGTACGATACGGTCAGAACAAGGTATATAGTAAGAAAAGAATGGATACCCCGGAGCCAGAAAGGACAATCAACGGATCCTATTTCCATCCAATTTATTTATGTTCGTTATAGTTACAAGAGATGGTTAGAAATCCTTTATTTTTACAACCCGATCACTCTTTTGACTTTGGAATAATGAATTTTGATCAGTATACCGTTTCTTCTACACATTCGTCTCCACTACATAATAGAGAACATAATAGAGAATAGTTAGGATTCATGAAAAAAAAGGAATTGATGATCCACTCACAAGAGAACCCTTTCCCATATCAGGCACTAATATATTTTTAACGTCTAATTAGATCGGGTAATCATTCGAATTTAAGAACAAACAGAAGCTCGTTGCTTTTGGTTTCCCTATAATTGGAGCTATAGGGCTCTATCCATTTATTCACTCGACCCAACTTGAATTGATTTGACCCCTTTCCAAGAAAAGAATCAAAACAAGATTTTGTATCGATCCGTTAAGGATGAAGTATTCTAAGAGTTCTCCATTGATACGACATGCTGTTTTTTCCTTTCATTCCCTTTCAGGATCAGTCGTGGTCTTACAAACTCTACCAATGGTATGGACGAATCCGTTGCTTCATCAAAATGTGTAAAAGACCATAGCCGCACTTAAAAGCCGAGTACTCTACCGTTGAGTTAGCAACCCATATAAATAGGGTGTGTAGATACGATCGGAATAAAAAATAAATAAAGAGATTTGATTGCCCGACCTCGTCAAAACATTGAACTAGCAACAGATCAAAAAGAAAGATTTGATGATCAATTGTGAACATAAAAATGAACAGAGATCAGATGAAAATACAACAGATTCTGGGATAAATTATAGAGAAAATCTAAATAGATGTAAAAATTTATAGACTACCCATACTCTATTTTTTTTTTTTCATTATATTAACTAAGATACTTCTTGTGTCACAACGAAATTGACGAACCCATCGTTTGAGTGAAATAAAGAAACAAACTTATGAAATGTGGATAAATAGATCTATTTATCCACGATCGAATTATATTTGTTCGATACACCATTGTCAATATGAATTGAATGTTGAGAAAACCAATTCAATAAATAAAACAAGGACTTGTGTTGGAGTGACACTACAACATAGATAAGGGATGAAGTATGAGTGGGGAAATAAATAAGGAATTCCGGTAGGAAAAAAATGTCGGGTTTATTCAATATTTATTCAATAGAGGTACAATAAGCAAGATTGACCTTTTGTTTGTTGGTGGAGTCCCAACGAAAACCATCTGATTGATGGTAATCCCATAATTTCCCAGTTATTTCATCTATTCACTCAATCTTTTTTCTATCTGTCTCATATCAAGAGAAGATTTTTTTTATAGTTCTATGATACGGGGTCATGTGAGAGCAACAATGAATAGAGAATAGAGAAAAAAAAATAAGGAATGGTGGAGAAACAATTAGACAAAGCTAGATACTGGGCACCCCCCCCCCTTTTTTTTTATTTCATTAATTTCATTTGATTAATTCGAAATTCCTTAAATACCTCCGCCTTCTTTGAAATATCATGAACAGTTCCTGTAGGTTGAGCGCCTTTTTCAAGGAAATATAGAATAGCGGAAACATTTGAATAAGTTTGGTTCTTTATCGGATCGTAAAAACCCACTTTACGAAGATCTCTTCCCTCTCTTCGGGATCGAACATCAATTGCAACGATTCGATAGATGACTCATTGGGATAGACATAAATGAACAACCCCCCCTAGAAACGTATAAGAGGTTTTCTCCTCGTACGGCTCGAAAAAGAATGATTCGAATTTATGTATTGTAGTGGCAAATAGATCCACAAAATCATCAATTAGACTATGATTTGAGTCATTTTTTTTTGTTCTTCCTTCCTGAAAAAAAAAAAAGAAATCTCATTCGTACTCATAACTCAAGTTGGGTAATTCTCAAAGAGCTCGAAGGGAAATCCTTAAACATTTATTGAGCCGTCTCTAACCTCTTTTGTTTGTCTCGCCTAGAATCGATTTTATTTCTTCCCCATTCTGATCTAGTTGTTGAGACAATTGAAAACGGTGTTTCCTTGTTCCGGTATCCTTTATTTTATCTTTGCTTTGAATCCTTGGGTTTAGACATTACTTCGGTGATCCTTAATTGTTTCAAAAGGGTAGCAACATACCTTTTGTTATTTCGTTCTATGGAAACGATTGATTCCCCTGTGATACACTTTTGATCGGAATTGGTAAAACTATTTCGACAAATTCATTTTACTTTTTTTTTTTTACTTGTTCGAACTTGATCCTTTCAATTTCTATACCGAAGATATACTTACGAAGTTGTTCCAACTTATTGATTGGCATTAACCCTAGATCCTTCTCTCTGCTAAATGAACCAATTCTTTATGCTCGAGCTCCATCATGTGCTATATTATAATTATATTATTTTATTACAACCCCAAAATTGGGGTCCTAGTGGAATAGAACAAACTATGTCGAGCCGAGAGCATCTTCTTTGATATATAAAATGGTGGGTACAAGAATCCACAGCCGATAATGTCCTTCAAGTCGCACGTTGCTTTCTACCACATCGTTTCAAACGAAGTTTTACCATAACATTCCTCTAATTTTGGACCGGTATGGAATTGATTCAATATGGAATCATGAATAGTCATTGGCTCAATCGGTATATAGTATATGAAGTCCTCCATACTTTCATTTTCATAGATGGATCTGGAGAAGTCTCAGCAAGAATATAATTTAACCCCATATTTTATTAGAAGAATGAAACACATTTATAAAAAACACGAAGAAATGCGTTGCTTAACACTTCTTTACATCTTCAACAGATTGTTAGGGATGATGAATCATGAAAGATCCAATTCTTTCTCAAACAACTAAAACTAAAGAAGGGTCTTTAATTAGATTACCGATACCGGAACAGAATGAGTCATTAACCAAATAAGCTATTCCAATGACCGGGAAAGATCGCAAGTGACTCGATAGGATAGATTCACCAATGTCACACTTCTTCGAGTAGAAAGAATTTATAAGGAATCATAAAAAACAATTTCAAGAATTTCCTACTTCGACATCATTACTGGAAATAAGTTTTCCAGTAAAGACTGAATTGAATCTCTAAATCCATCAACAAGTCGGTACAACGAGGATCTAAAAATGTTTAGCAGATATCTGATTAATTAAATCAGACGCGAATTTGATCATCATAAGAGACCTCTATGTTTCCTTTCCGATTGAATCATCAATAATTTAAACCAGATAAATGGGTCAAGAAACAAATCAAATTGTTTTGTTTTCTTGGGGATGGATAGAAGGGGCTCATGAAAGAAAAAATGAAGGTCGGTATTCTTTCAGGTATTCTTTCATCTGATTGATAAAATCAGAATCGTAGGAGTCTGATTTTATCGTATTCATCAGATACACCAAACAAGTGTTACCGGGGGTAATCGTGGGTATTTAAGGGATCGCAGATCTTTTTCGCCAAAACTGAAACACCGGTGTCACTGATCACTGAAATAGAACAATAACAATACATATAGGCATGGTTCATTTTCTACAGATTTTTCCTTACTTCAGATTCAGGAATCTTTCCATAAAGTAAAGTGAATGTATGAATCTCCCCCCTCCCCCAATTGATCGCTACATTGATTTCCAATTATTCATTGGAGCCAAATCAAATACAAAATAAAAGAAATTAGGTCCAAAGAAAATAATCTGTTCCGTATTGAATTTTCTTGTTTGTTAATAAGATCCGGATGACAAGGGTCTTGAAATTGATGCCTTCCTTTCCTTTGCGGATTAACTCATATCGACACGAATTCCATGGGGATCATGAATCATATCCAAAGCCAATTTAAAAGGATCTTCTTATGGGATGCTATCCTGTCTTGTATAAGTACAAAGCAAAATGGGTTCATATCAATTCGTTGTTACTATTTTGTTTGATTTTGTCCCACCCCAGTCTCAGGAGCTTTAATTCCAGCGATGGAATTAATACCAAGAACCCCCCTGTTTTTTAGGATTCAGGATCCACATAGAATTAGTCATTTTGTCTACCCTATCTTTATTTATATTTACTTTAGGGAAGGTAGAGACTTCTCTTTTATTTCGCATTTCGACTCAGAATGCATCATGTGAGAATCCAAATATCATAGATATGGGGCATAAAGTTTATCCAAATGACTGACTAACCTTCAATATGAATATGGGCGAGGGGGCGAACATACGCTGAATGGCCCACCCAGTTTTTTTTTTTGAATTTCACTTTGATCTTTGTTCCCATCCTACCTATATCAAAAAAGATATTTATTTCCATCCACATGTCATTGATACTCGATCCGTTTGTTTGTGAGAAACAAAATCGAAAGGGAAGATATGATTCTATAGAAGAATCATTAGAAATCACAAAGAAAGATTGGATCACATTGTATCCAACATTACACCCTTAAACAGAAGATTCTTAAAAAGAACAATCTTTGTTATGATAGAATTGGTCTGGGACGGAAGGATTCGAACCTCCGAGTAACGGGACCAAAACCCGTTGCCTTACCACTTGGCCACGCCCCATTTTTATTTCTATTCGACACTGATAAACACTAATATCGGTATTGGTTGTTCGTCAATTCCAGCCCCAATATCTATTGAATTGGTTGTTGCTATGATTCTACACATGTAGATGTAGAATCAAAATGAATTTATTGATCATTACATATAATTCAATTAAGATATTGTATGTAAGGTATGATTCCTTCTATTCTCATTTGAGAATTGAAGGATTTTTGATTGAGGGAGTTCAAAGAAAAAGAAAGATTTTGCGGCCTACTTTCCCTTCTTTCTTCATTTTCCCCTTATATCAATAACCCAATAATAATGAAATTTTCTCCAAGAACAAAATGTTTGTTATGCTTAATATCTTTAGTTTGATCTGTCTTAATTCTGCCCTTCATTCGAGTAGCTTTTTCTTCGCCAAATTGCCCGAAGCTTATGCTTTTTTCAATCCAATCGTAGATGTTATGCCAGTCATACCTGTGCTCTTTTTTCTCTTAGCCCTTGTTTGGCAAGCTGCTGTAAGTTTTCGATGAGATCTTTAATACTGTCTTAGAAACATTCATGATTTATTCGATAAAAAAAAAATGATATTCTTAAGAGTTGATAAGATCAGATAATGAACCCTCGACTCAAACATGGAAATTCTTTTGGATAACCGAGATGAATCGGAATCACCTCATTTCTTCATTCCTTCTGGGGGTCGAAGACCCTATGTATGGTCCCTACAATACCTAATTGTAGGTATGAGAGATCATTTTGTTAACGAAAGAATCAGAATCTTATTACAAATTCATTCCTGCAAATTCCTTATGTTTTCTAGAAACCGCTTCTTTTCTTGGTGTCAAAACGGAATATGTGGTACAAAAATGGAGAATCTATTCCCCTATTTCCCCCAAAATGATCTTGGAGATTGTGTAATGCTTACTCTCAAACTCTTCGTTTACACAGTAGTGATATTCTTTGTTTCTCTCTTCATCTTCGGATTCCTATCTAATGATCCAGGACGTAATCCTGGACGTGATGAATAAAAAAATCAGGGGTTTTTCCTTGCTCGATTTCTGAATTTTCTTAGGATTTTCTTTCTCCATTCCATACATTTAACTATGAGAAAGGGGGTTAGAGATTTTTTCGAATTCGAAAGGGAAATATCAAGTGATCAGAAGAAACGGAGAGAGGGGGATTCGAACCCTCGGTACAAATAATTCGTACAACGGATTAGCAATCCGCCGCTTTAGTCCACTCAGCCATCTCTCCCAATTTTAAAAGGATAATTCATATGTGACGCGTGAAGTAAAGGTTGATAAAAGTTTTTCCTTATCTTTCTTTATTCTATAAATATAGACGAATTTGATCAATCATCAATTCCCTTTAGATAATGATTCGAAACAGATATCTCCAATAGAAAGAGTCCCTCTTTGATTTCGTCCGAAAAGTTCTTTCTTTTATTCCCCCGGCCTGGCCAGTACCTAGCCAGGCCATTCCCTGTTCCAATGAATCATAGATCAAATGATTTATTTGATTTGAAAACGAAAATGCTTGTTATTGAAGCAGCAACAAGGCTATTTCCATTCCTATGATAGGAGTGTCATTTCTTATTATGTTTTTCCTTTTCTCGATTTACTTAAATGGAATAAAAAAAACATATTTTTTTCTATTATAATAGAACTCATATATTTCTTCAAAGAACATGTTTGAACCTGAACCCTTGAGTCC